GCCCTTCCTATCTGATAGAAAAGGATCCCATGATCCTGAACCGATCTTACCTGGGATCGCAAATCCCAAGTTTGTCTATGAAGAGCGGATCTAATTGTATTAGTGTCTATAATGGATTTCTTCTGTGTAATACTAATCGATAGGACCTCATTACTAAGTGCTACAAGATCTCGTGGATTGTAACCCATGGTTATGGACCCGAATCCGTTAGTATGGAACATTTTCTTTTCCAAGTGAAATCCCCTCGTATAGGAAAGCATGAAAAAGTGCTTTTGTTGATGTGGAATAAGAAGCCTTCGTATCTTAATGCACGTATTTAATTTATTCGGGGCTATTAGAGCGGGATCCACTTTTTGGGGAATATGAGTCGAAGCAATAACAAGAATATTTCTATTGGAGCATCCTTCAGATAGATGGTTCACTAATAGACCTAGGGATAAGTAATTCGACTCATTCACATCCAGATCATGAATGTTTGGAATCCATATTATGCAAGGAGACATCGCTTTTGCTAATTCGAATTGAAGGGTGGGGCCTAGTTCCGACATCCTATCTATAGTTGGCGCATTCATCATAGTTAGCTCTTCCAGCTCCGTATCAAGGTCAGGATCCATCTCGTCACTAGCATCAATCGCGTCACTAGCAGCGTCACTAGCATCAATCTCGTCACTACCACCAACCTTTATCTCGTAATAATCCTCATCTTCATCCTCATCCATAACTTTTGGCTTGTTATCGTTCAGAAATACCGTAATGAAAGGAACATAGGAATTTGTAGCTAGGTATTTGACCAAATAGGAGCGTCCAGTTCCTATAGAACCTATCACTAAAATTCCCCTAGAGGGGGATAAGGCTAAGCGGAGCGAAAAGGGTTTTCGATGAGATGGGCAGTGCAAAGTAGTAGTCCCACACGAAGTTTGGGAATAAGTGATTGTCTGATAATGAGCAAGGAATACCCGTCTTTCTGCTAAACAGGATGGATTGAACTCATAATTCAATAGATCCTTTTTATGAATATCAACCAAGTATCGTAAGTAAATTGCTCCCGGTTCTTCAATCATTTGATAACCAGAGTCATTCTTTGATAAACGATCACTATGAGTCAGACTCAATAGAATTTGATCAATCCTTTGTTCTGTCGTTAAGGCGGAGAACTGAACCAAGAATTCTCTTTCTTCATCATCAATCAAATCACTGTTCGCGACCCAGGATTCTATTTTATCATCAACCCAATCCCCGTTCCAGTTTTTTCTTTTTCTTATCAATGAATAGATCTCTTTACTTGTATGACTTAGATGTCTCGTATTTCTCGAAAAAGTGATTCGATTGATGGGATTTGATATGAGATCGATGAGATTGATATTCAAATATATCTTCTTAGAACGGAATTGTTCCAGAGCAACTAGAAAGAGATTCTTTACCCAGAAAGAATTTGGTTCAGATGTAGGATACCTATCCAGAAGTTTTCGCAACTCAATCATAGATGATTCCATCATCAAAGATTTGACCTTTTCGAACTCTGTCTGTAACTCACTAGAGGCCCCGGAAACAAAGAGAAGCTGGGTACAAACGAGATATCCAGCAACAACAAGAAGGAAAAGGATTGAATAGAAGAACTCCCAAACACTTGGCGATCTCAGATGTGTCGATATCAATGGTGACTCATTATTTCGATGAATCATTTCTTCGGACAGAAGAACATTATGTAAACACTTATTCGAAATCTCACTTATCAGATTAAGACGCGCTTTTTTCCAAAGAATTCGCCACGATCTACCCAATCTATGCCTAATATCCCGAAAGATGAATACCAATTTTTTACTGCTACTTCGTATTATGGATACCAATTTTTGACTATTACGTAGTATCAGCCATAGTTCTGGAAAAGTATCTGAAATCGGCAATAGGTCTGAAAAAGTATCTACAAAATTATCTACAAATATCCAGTACCCTGTCAAGAACCATGGCATATATGTTTGGAATAGATTCGATTTTGAGAGAGTTGAAAGAGCCCTTTGTTGAAAGGTTCTATACATCTGCCCTTTCGCAAGGCATTTCTTTAGACAAAGACGCCGTTTTTTCCTCTTTTTGCATGGTAAATCTTTCTCAGAACATGGAGTGGGAATCAAACCCATGTTTGAATTGAGATACTGATGCAAGTTCTTCTCTTCTGAATCCGATAGATTCCTAGCTGAAAGAGGTTGACAACAAGTTCTTTCAAAATGCACTCTTTGTCCCTCTGTTAGGGGTGTTCCAGAAATGTCTGCGATCGAGAAACTAGTTCTACGGACGAAGGGATCGTATCGACTTGGAAAATGGAAAGATTTGTACAAGTTATACGTTTCGTCACCACTTTGTGGAAAATCGTTAGGTATGAATATGTTAGATACCTGTGACTCGATTGGTGAAATAGTCTCTCTCCCCCCAAAAGCATATTCGACGGGCAAAGAAAATATTTTGTTGCGAATGAACAAGATATTGAGGAATTGTCCATATGTCA